CCATATCCTTTCAAATCTTTCATGTAGAAATTAGATCTATACTTAATAGATATTAAGTAATAATAATTCCAATTTCTAATTATCAAATTATAATAAGATATCTTTATATATAATAAGATATCTTTATATTATAAATAATAAATATAAAATATAAATAATAATAAAAGGTACAAATAGTAAATCGAGGTACCCATTCTATGACAACTCTTAACTTTCCCTCTGTTTTGGTGCCTTTAGTAGGCCTAGTCTTTCCGGCAATCGCAATGGCTTCTTTATTTCTTCATGTTCAAAAAAACAAGATTGTTTAGAGCCGATGGGACAAAATCTCATCTATTTTTTTTTTCAAAACTGACGCTTGTATCATAACACAGATATCCATTTAGCAAAATATGGTCTAAGCGGCTTCCGCCGAAAAACTCTTATGTCTGCAGAAAATGGTATTAGGGGTAAATGTATTCTAGCTATTTGAAAATAGACCCGAATTGACGGATGGCTGAACTGTAAAGTTGGTCTATCTATATGTATGTGGCTATCTTTAGTGAGATCATACGAAGGGTATGTTATTAGTTTAGATCTAACCAATTTAATGAATTACTCCTAAAGGTTCACATCAAACTAGTGCTAGTTGATGCGAGTTACTTCGGAAACAAAAGGACTAAAGTCAAATTCATTTGGGGTATTATCTCAATTCCAAAAAACGCAACCGGATCAAGTATGAGTTGTCGATCAGAACATATATGGATAGAACCTATAACGGGGGCTCGAAAAACAAGTAATTTCTGCTGGGCTGTTATCCTTTTTTTAGGTTCATTAGGATTCTTGTTGGTTGGAACCTCCAGTTATCTTGGTAGAAATTTGATATCTTTATTTCCGTCTCAGGAAATAGTTTTTTTTCCACAAGGAATTGTGATGTCTTTCTATGGGATCGCGGGTCTTTTTATTAGCTCCTATTTGTGGTGCACAATTTCGTGGAATGTAGGTAGTGGTTATGATCGATTTGATAGAAAAGACGGAATAGTGTGTATCTTTCGGTGGGGATTTCCTGGAAAAAATCGTCGGGTCTTCCTCCGATTTCTTATAAAAGATATTCAGTCCGTCAGAATAGAAGTTAAAGAGGGTATTTATGCTCGTCGTGTCCTTTATATGGATATCAGAGGCCAGGGAGCCATTCCATTGACTCGTACTGATGAGAATTTTACTCCACGGGAAATGGAACAAAAAGCTGCTGAATTGGCCTATTTCTTGCGTGTACCAATTGAAGTATTTTAAGAAATGAGCCAAGAAATCAATGCTTTCTCAGCAGGAGGGTAAAAACGCAAGAATCCTCTTTTTCTATAACATAATTTAATTGAGGTTTCTTCAGAACATTCATTCGAGTCAAAGCAGACATATATGCAACAAGTATAAAATAAAACTCTTTTGGGGATCTTTTATATGTATCGAAATATACACAACTCAATTCAATAAAAAATCAGAAACAAATCGAAATATCTCATAATCAACCATTTCGAAATAAGGAAATTCCCCCCTTTTTTACTTGTTGGAATTGAGACTTTAGATTCAGATAGATCATATCTTGTAATTTTTTAGAAGCTTCTTTTTATACTTTTTGTGCTCCTTAATGACCAAAAAATGGGATCTCTTATAATGATAACTAGCCAATTTATGTCGTTTTTTGCCACTCATTTTTCACAATATTCTTCAGAAATTTCCCTCAATTATTCTATCCCTGACTACTCATAGTCAGTTAAATTTTTTCGAAATATAAGATATTTTGATATAATGATAGAAAAGGAGTTCTTTCGTCTCAAAATATGAATAATATTCATTATTTAAATTCTTCCGGGCATTCATCGAAAGGAGATATGTGCTTCGAATTTGACCAATTGAGATATAGGGAAACAATATTTTTGATTATTTATTCATTCGAATTTTTCGCCTATTTCTGTATTTTTTTCGAGATTCAAGGCCTAACCACGAAATCACAAATAAAAAAGAGTGCATAGATTCATAGGTTCGATAACTTGTAATAGAACTGATGCGTGAGAGAAATATTAGATTACATAGAGTCGATGAATGAGATGGGTTCATTAACAATTCACAGATGAAAAAATGGCAAAAAAGAAAGCATTCACTCCTATTTTATATCTTGCATCTATAGTATTTTTGCCCTGGTGGATTTCTCTCTCATTTCAAAAAAGTCTGGAATCCTGGGTTACTAATTGGTGGAATACTAGGCAATCCGAAACTTTTTTGAATGATATTGAAGAAAAGAGTATTCTAGAAAAATTCATAGAATTAGAGGAACTCCTCTTCTTAGAGGAAATGATCAAGGAATACTCGGAGACACATCTACAAAACCTTCGTATAGGAATTCACAAAGAAACAATCCAATTAATCAAGATACACAACGAGGGTCGTATTCATACGATTTTGCACTTCTCGACAAATATAATCTGTTTCATTATTCTAAGTGGTTATTCTATTTTGGGTAATAAAG